GCTAGCGTAGCTTAACACAAAGCATAGCACTGAAGCTGCTAAGATGGGTTTTAAAAGACTCCGCGTGCACAAAGGCATGGTCCCGACCTTATTATCAGTTCTAGCTCAACTTACACATGCAAGTCTCCGCAACCCAGTGAATATGCCCCCAGTCCCCCGCCCGGGGACGAGGAGCGGGCATCAGGCACAAACATTTAGCCCAAGACGCCTGGCCAAGCCACACCCCCAAGGGAATTCAGCAGTGATAGACATTAAGCAATAAGTGAAAACTTGACTCAGTTAGAGCTAAGAGGGCCGGTAAAACTCGTGCCAGCCACCGCGGTTAGACGAGAGGCCCCAATTGATACTACAACGGCGTAAAGGGTGGTTAGGGATAAAAAAAATAAAGTCAAATGGCCCCTTGCCGTCATACGCTTCTAGGTGCCCGAAGCCCCATCATACGAAAGTAACTTTAACAAACCTGCCCGACCCCACGAAAGCTAAGAAACAAACTGGGATTAGATACCCCACTATGCTTAGCCGTAAACTTAGACATCCAACTACAATTAGATGTCCGCCAGGGTACTACGAGCACCAGCTTAAAACCCAAAGGACCTGACGGTGTCTCAGACCCACCTAGAGGAGCCTGTTCTAGAACCGATAACCCCCGTTCAACCTCACCACTTTTAGCCATCCCAGCCTATATACCGCCGTCGTCAGCTTACCCTGTGAAGGTAATAAAAGTAAGCAAAATGGGCACAACCCAGAACGTCAGGTCGAGGTGTAGCGCATGAAGTGGAAAGAAATGGGCTACATTTTCTACCACAGAACACCACGAATATGCACCATGAAACAGTGCTTAAAGGAGGATTTAGCAGTAAAAGGGAATTAGAGTGTCCCTTTGAATCCGGCTCTGAGACGCGTACACACCGCCCGTCACTCTCCCCATCAAACGCACCAAAAATAAATAATATCCCAGCACCAACAAGGGGAGGCAAGTCGTAACACGGTAAGTGTACCGGAAGGTGCACTTGGACCAACCCAGGGCGTGGCCGAATTAGTTAAGCATCTCACTTACACCGAGAAGATACCCATGCGAGCTGGGTCGCCCTGAGCCAAACAGCTAGCTTAATCACCCCATAATTTAACAATATAAATAATACAAAATAACCTAACACCAAAAATTAAACCATTCTTTTACCTGAGTATGGGAGACAGAAAAGGTTCCACCAAAGCAATAGAAACAGTACCGCAAGGAAAAGCTGAAAGAGAAGTGAAATAATCCATAAAAGCATTAAAAAGCAAAGACTAAGCCTTGTACCTTTCGCATCATGATTTAGCCAGTATACCCAAGCAAAGAGACCTTTAGTTTGAAACCCCGAAACCAGGTGAGCTACCCCGAGACAGCCTATTTAGGGCCAACCCGTCTCTGTGGCAAAAGAGTGGGAAGAACTCCGGGTAGAAGTGACAGACCTAACGAACCTGGTGATAGCTGGTTGCCTAAGAAATGAATAGAAGTTCAGCCTCACCCACCTCAAATCAAACTACATAAAGACCAAGAGAAATATATGAGAGTTAGTTAAAGGGGGTACAGCCCCTTTAACCAAGGACACAACCTTCTCAGGAGGATAAAGATCATAATATACAAAACACACTGTTCTAGTGGGCCTAAAAGCAGCCACCTAAGTAGAAAGCGTTAAAGCTCAGACAGAGACAAGTTAATTATTCTGATAATAAATCTTACTCCCCTCAGCACTATTAGGCCAATCCATGCCCCCATGGAAGAGATTATGCTAAAATGAGTAACAAGAAGGCCCGCCCTTCTCCCCAGCACAAGTGTAAACCAACCCGGACTAACCATTGGTAACTAACGAACCCAACAAAAGAGAGCAATGTGAGCCATAAAAAAACCAAGAAAAACCCACAATCAAACCATCGTTACCCCCACACTGGAGTGCCACCCTAAGGGAAAGACTAAAAGAAAAGGAAGGAACTCGGCAAACAAAAGCCTCGCCTGTTTACCAAAAACATCGCCTCCTGCAACATAACCAAGTATAAGAGGTCCAGCCTGCCCAGTGACCACAAGTTCAACGGCCGCGGTATTTTGACCGTGCAAAGGTAGCGCAATCACTTGTCTTTTAAATAAAGACCTGTATGAATGGCTAAACGAGGGCTTAACTGTCTCCCATTTCAAGTCAGTGAAATTGATTTACCCGTGCAGAAGCGGGTATCCACATACAAGACGAGAAGACCCTTTGGAGCTTAAGGTAAAAACTCAACCACGTCAAGCAACTCAATAAAAAGCAATCTTTCTTAAACCTTGTGGTGAATGAGACCATACCTTCGGTTGGGGCGACCACGGAGAAAAACAAATCCTCCAAGTGGAGCGGGACAAATCCCCTAAAACTAAGAAAAACACCTCTAAGCCACAGAACATCTGACCATAAATGATCCGGTCAACCAAGACCGATCAACGAACCAAGTTACCCTAGGGATAACAGCGCAATCCTCTCCCAGAGTCCATATCGACGAGGGGGTTTACGACCTCGATGTTGGATCAGGACATCCTAATGGTGCAGCCGCTATTAAGGGTTCGTTTGTTCAACGATTAAAGTCCTACGTGATCTGAGTTCAGACCGGAGTAATCCAGGTCAGTTTCTATCTGTAACGCTACTTTTCCCAGTACGAAAGGATCGGAAAACGGGGGCCAATGCTCAAAGCACGCCCCACCCCTAATTTATGAAAACAAATAAATATAAACTAAAGGGAGAGCAAAAACCCCAGCCAGCCAAAATAAGGACATACTGGGATGGCAGAGCATGGTAAATTGCGAAAGGCCTAAGCCCTTTTTACCAGAGGTTCAAATCCTCTTCCCAGTTCATGCTAAACACCCTAATTACTACCCTAATCAACCCCCTAGCCTACATCGTACCCGTACTCCTAGCAGTAGCCTTCCTTACATTAATTGAACGAAAAGTGTTAGGATACATACAACTGCGAAAAGGACCAAACGTAGTAGGACCTTACGGACTACTACAACCAATCGCTGACGGAATAAAACTATTCATTAAAGAACCGGTGCGCCCATCCACATCATCCCCATTTCTATTCCTAGCCACCCCAACACTCGCACTAACCCTAGCCATAACCCTATGGGCACCAATTCCAATGCCACACTCAGTAATTGATCTCAACCTAGGAGTCCTATTCATTCTAGCCCTATCAAGCCTAGCAGTATATTCAATCCTTGGGTCGGGATGAGCATCAAATTCAAAATACGCACTAATTGGGGCCCTTCGGGCCGTAGCCCAAACAATCTCCTACGAAGTCAGCCTAGGACTCATCCTCCTCTCCGTAATTATCTTTTCAGGAGGATACACCCTACAGACATTCAACACCACCCAAGAAAGCATTTGACTGCTAATCCCGGCCTGACCCCTAGCCGCAATATGATACATCTCAACACTAGCAGAAACAAATCGAGCACCATTCGACCTAACAGAAGGTGAATCAGAGCTGGTATCTGGATTTAACGTAGAATATGCAGGAGGGCCATTCGCACTATTTTTCCTTGCAGAATACGCTAACATCTTATTAATAAACACACTCTCAGCCGTCCTATTTATGGGAGCCTCTCATATTCCAGGCATCCCAGAACTAACCACAATCAACCTTATAACCAAAGCCGCATTCCTATCCATTATATTCCTGTGAGTACGAGCCTCATACCCACGATTCCGATACGACCAACTAATGCACCTAGTGTGAAAAAACTTCCTCCCCCTAACACTCGCCTTTGTACTATGACACACCGCCCTACCAATTGCACTAGCAGGACTCCCCCCACAACTATAGCAAAAGGAGCTGTGCCTGAGAGCCCAAGGCCACTTTGATAGAGTGACCAACAGGGGTTAAAATCCCCTCAGCTCCTAGAAAGAAGGGAATTGAACCCATACTCAAGAAATCAAAATTCCAGGTGCTTCCTATACACTACTTCCTAAGGCAGGGTCAGCTAATTAAAGCTTTCGGGCCCATACCCCGAACATGACGGTTAAAATCCCTCCTCCGCCAATGAACCCATATGTACTCGCCACCTTACTATCTAGCCTAGGACTAGGAACCACCCTAACCTTCGCCAGCTCTCACTGGCTACTAGCCTGAATAGGCCTAGAAATCAACACACTAGCTATTACCCCCCTAATAGCACAACACCACCACCCCCGTGCAGTAGAGGCCACAACAAAATACTTCCTCACACAAGCCACCGCAGCAGCAATAATCCTGTTTGCAAGCACAACAAATGCCTGAATAACAGGAGAATGAAACATTAATGACTTATCAAATCCCATTGCAAACACAATATTTATAACAGCCCTGGCACTAAAAATTGGGCTTGCACCCATACACTTCTGAATGCCAGAAGTCCTCCAAGGATTAGACCTGACAACAGGCCTAATCCTGTCCACTTGACAAAAACTCGCCCCACTCGCACTAATCATCCAAACAGCACAAACCATTGACCCACTACTACTTACACTACTAGGACTTACCTCAACATTAGTGGGGGGATGAGGGGGACTAAACCAGACTCAACTGCGAAAAATCCTGGCCTACTCATCAATTGCACATATAGGCTGAATAATCATCGTAATCCAATATGCACCACAACTCACCCTAATTGCCCTAGGAACATACATCATTATAACCTCCGCAGCATTCCTAACACTAAAAACACTGATATCAACCAAAATCAATACATTAACAGTAACCTGACCAAAAAACCCAATCCTTATGCCAACAACCGCCCTGGTATTACTTTCACTCGGGGGACTACCACCACTCACAGGATTCATGCCAAAATGACTAATTTTACAAGAACTAACAAAACAAGACATGCCAATTATTGCCACAACCATAGCCCTGGCCGCCCTAATCAGCCTATACTTCTACCTACGACTATGCTATGCAATAACACTAACCATCTCCCCAAACACATCCAACTCACCAACCCTATGACGAACCCAAACCACCCAAACTACCCTACCCCTGGCCATATTCATCATAGCCGCCCTAGCACTACTTCCAATAACCCCGGCCATCATAACACTAACCACTTAGGGATTTAGGATAACATCTAGACCAAAAGCCTTCAAAGCTTTAAGTAGAAGTGAAAATCTTCTAATCCCTGCTAAAGACCTGTAAGATACTAACTCACATCTTCTAACTGCAAATAAGATGCTTTAATTAAGCTAAGGCCTCACTAGATGGGAAGGCCTCGATCCCACAAACTCTTAGTTAACAGCTAAGCGCTCAAGCCAGCGAGCATCCATCTACTTTTCCCGCCGTCTACTTCAGCGAGGCGGGAAAAGCCCCGGCGGGTGTTAATCCGCGTCCCCGGATTTGCAATCCGATGTGTTCTACACCACGGGGCTGATAGGAAGAGGACTCAAACCTCTGTCTTCGGGGCTACAACCCACTACCTTCTCGGCCACCCTACCTGTGGCAATCACACGCTGATTCTTCTCTACTAACCACAAAGACATTGGTACCCTTTATCTTGTATTCGGTGCCTGAGCCGGAATAGTGGGAACTGCCCTAAGCCTTCTAATTCGGGCTGAACTAAGCCAACCCGGGTCACTCTTAGGGGACGACCAAATTTACAATGTTATCGTTACTGCCCACGCCTTCGTAATAATCTTCTTTATAGTCATACCCATGCTTATTGGGGGCTTCGGAAATTGGCTCGTACCACTAATAATTGGGGCCCCGGACATGGCATTCCCCCGGATAAACAACATAAGTTTCTGATTACTTCCCCCATCATTCCTATTACTCCTGGCCTCTTCCGGAGTTGAAGCCGGAGCAGGAACTGGGTGAACAGTATACCCGCCCCTCGCAGGAAATCTAGCCCACGCCGGAGCATCAGTAGACTTAACAATTTTTTCACTGCACCTAGCGGGTGTCTCGTCAATCCTTGGGGCAATTAATTTCATCACCACAATCATCAATATGAAGCCCCCAGCCACCACCCAATATCAAACACCCCTATTTGTCTGATCCGTACTTGTAACTGCCGTACTACTCCTGCTATCACTACCAGTTTTAGCCGCCGGAATTACAATACTTCTAACAGATCGAAATCTCAACACCACATTCTTTGACCCAGCAGGAGGAGGGGACCCAATCCTCTACCAACACCTATTCTGATTTTTTGGTCACCCAGAAGTTTATATTCTCATTCTTCCAGGGTTCGGTATTATCTCGCACGTAGTAGCCTACTACGCGGGTAAAAAAGAACCATTTGGCTACATGGGCATAGTGTGGGCCATAATAGCAATCGGACTCTTAGGGTTCATTGTTTGAGCCCACCACATATTCACCGTAGGGATGGACGTAGATACTCGAGCATATTTTACATCTGCAACAATAATTATTGCAATCCCAACAGGTGTAAAAGTATTCAGCTGACTAGCTACACTTCACGGGGGATCAATTAAATGAGAAACACCAATACTATGGGCCCTGGGCTTTATCTTCCTATTTACAGTGGGCGGATTAACAGGAATTGTATTATCCAACTCATCGCTTGACATTGTTCTGCACGACACCTACTACGTAGTAGCACACTTCCACTACGTATTATCAATAGGCGCCGTATTTGCCATCATAGCAGCCTTCGTACACTGATTCCCGCTACTTACCGGATTCACCCTCCACAACACTTGAACAAAAATTCACTTTTGAATTATATTCGCCGGGGTTAACCTCACATTCTTCCCACAACACTTCCTTGGCCTAGCGGGCATGCCACGACGATACTCCGACTACCCTGACGCCTATGCCCTATGAAATACAATATCATCCATCGGGTCACTAATCTCTATGGTGGCAGTAATTATGTTCCTATTCATCCTATGAGAAGCCTTCACCGCTAAACGAGAAGTTCTATCTGTAGAAATAACAGCAACAAATGTAGAATGACTGCACGGCTGCCCGCCCCCTTATCACACGTACGAAGAACCAGCATTCGTACAAACTCAATCAAATTAACGAGAAAGGGAGGAATTGAACCCCCATATGCTGGTTTCAAGCCAGCCACATACCCATTCTGTCACTTCCTTAAGACATTAGTAAAATGCATATTACATCACCTTGTCAAGATGAAACTGCGGGTTAAACTCCCGCATGTCTTAAACCTAATGGCACACCCAGTACAACTAGGATTCCAAGACGCGGCATCACCCGTTATAGAAGAACTTCTTCACTTTCACGACCATGCACTAATAATTGTATTCCTAATTAGCACTATAGTATTATACATTATCCTTGCAATAGTATCAACCAAATTAACCGACAAATATATTTTAGACTCCCAAGAGATTGAAATTGTGTGAACCATCCTCCCCGCTATTATTTTAGTACTAATTGCCCTGCCGTCCCTTCGAATCCTGTACCTCATGGATGAGGTTAACGACCCCCATCTAACAATTAAAGCAATAGGACATCAATGATACTGAAGCTACGAGTATACAGATTATGAAAACCTGGGCTTCGACTCCTATATAGTACCAACCCAAGACCTCACCCCGGGTCAATTCCGACTCCTAGAAACAGACCACCGAATAGTTATTCCAATGGAATCTCCAATTCGTGTCCTAGTCTCCGCCGAAGACGTACTTCACTCCTGAGCTGTCCCTTCCATAGGATTAAAAATAGACGCAGTTCCAGGACGACTGAACCAAGTTTCTTTTATAGCCTCGCGCCCAGGAGTATTTTACGGACAATGCTCCGAAATCTGTGGGGCTAACCACAGTTTCATACCAATCGTAATTGAGGCAGTACCGCTAGAACACTTCGAAAACTGATCCTCATTAATACTAGAAGACGCCTCGCTAGGAAGCTAAACACTGGACAAAGCATTGGCCTTTTAAGCCAAAGATTGGTGATTCCCGACCACCTCTAGTGAAATGCCACAATTAAACCCAGGCCCCTGATTTCTAATTCTAATGTTTTCTTGACTAATCTTCCTAACCATTATCCCAACTAAAATTTTAAACCATACTTCCCCAAATGAACCAACCCCAGTAAGTGCCGAAAAACACAAAACTGAATCCTGAGACTGACCATGATAACAAGCCTGTTCGACCAATTTGCAAGCCCATTCTACATAGGAATCCCACTAATTGCTATCGCAATTGCATTACCATGAGTACTCTACCCAACCCCATCGTCTCGATGAGTCAACAACCGACTCACCACGGTCCAAGGGTGATTTATTAACCGATTCACAAACCAACTAATACTCCCACTAAATGCGGGAGGACATAAATGGGCACTTCTATTGTGTTCACTAATAATTTTCCTAATTACAATTAATATACTAGGCCTTCTGCCGTACACCTTTACACCAACAACACAACTATCACTTAATATAGGATTCGCCGTGCCACTATGGCTTGCCACAGTAATCATCGGAATGCGAAACCAACCAACAGTGGCCCTAGGACACCTGCTACCGGAAGGAACACCAGTCCCACTAATCCCCGTACTAATCATCATCGAGACAATTAGCTTATTCATCCGCCCACTAGCACTGGGAGTTCGACTCACAGCCAACCTAACCGCAGGACACTTATTGATTCAATTAATCGCCACAGCCGTATATGTTCTCTTACCAATAATACCTACAGTAGCAATTCTAACTGCCACCGTATTATTTCTTCTCACGCTACTAGAAGTTGCAGTAGCAATAATTCAAGCATATGTATTCGTACTTCTCTTAAGCCTCTACCTCCAAGAAACCCTCTAATGGCCCCCCAAGCACATGCCTACCATATAGTTGACCCAAGCCCATGACCCCTAACCGGCGCCATCGCCGCCCTGTTAATAACATCTGGTTTAGCAATCTGATTCCACTTCCACTCAACAACACTGATAACCCTGGGAATAATTCTACTACTATTAACTATATACCAGTGATGACGTGACATTATTCGAGAAGGGACCTTCCAAGGTCACCACACCCCACCGGTACAAAAAGGATTACGATACGGGATAATTCTATTCATTACCTCCGAAGTATTCTTCTTCCTCGGGTTCTTCTGGGCCTTCTACCACTCAAGCCTAGCACCAACACCAGAACTCGGGGGCTGCTGACCCCCCACAGGAATCACCCCATTAGACCCCTTTGAAGTGCCACTCCTTAATACAGCCGTACTATTAGCATCTGGGGTCACAGTAACATGGGCTCACCACAGCATTATAGAAGGAGAACGAAAACAAGCCATCCAATCTCTAGCACTAACCATCCTCCTTGGGCTATACTTCACTGCACTTCAAGCCATAGAATACTACGAAGCACCCTTTACGATTGCAGACGGGGTCTACGGCTCAACATTCTTTGTAGCTACAGGATTCCACGGGCTACACGTTATCATTGGGTCATCCTTCCTAGCAGTATGCCTTCTACGCCAAATCCAATACCACTTCACATCAGAACACCACTTTGGCTTTGAAGCCGCCGCCTGATACTGACACTTCGTAGACGTAGTATGATTATTCCTCTACGTCTCTATCTACTGATGAGGCTCATAATCTTTCTAGTATTTAAAGCTAGTACGAGTGACTTCCAATCACACAGTCTTGGTTAAACCCCAAGGAAAGATAATGAACTTAATTATTATCATCCTACTAATCTCAACCACATTATCACTACTGCTGGCAATTGTGTCCTTCTGACTACCCCAAATAAACCCAGACACAGAAAAACTATCACCCTACGAGTGCGGGTTTGACCCACTAGGATCTGCCCGACTCCCATTTTCCCTGCGCTTCTTCCTAGTAGCCATCCTATTCCTTCTTTTTGACCTAGAAATCGCCCTCCTCCTCCCGCTACCCTGGGGTGATCAACTACACAATCCAACCGGCACATTCTTCTGAGCCACGACAGTTCTAATTCTACTAACCCTAGGACTAATCTATGAATGAACCCAAGGCGGCTTAGAATGAGCAGAATAGGGAGCTAGTCTAAAACAAGACCTCTGATTTCGGCTCAGAAAACCATGGTTTGACTCCATGCCTCCCTTATGACACCGGTACATTTCAGCTTTAGCTCAGCATTCATCCTAGGACTCATGGGATTAGCATTTCACCGAACCCACCTACTCTCTGCATTACTGTGCCTAGAAGGAATAATACTATCCCTATTCATTGCACTAGCCCTGTGGGCATTACAATTTGAATCTACAGGATTCTCAACAGCCCCTATACTACTTCTGGCCTTTTCCGCTTGTGAGGCCAGCACAGGCCTTGCATTACTAGTAGCCGCCGCCCGCACCCATGGAACCGACCGACTACAAAACCTTAATCTCCTACAATGTTAAAAGTACTAATTCCAACAATCATATTATTTCCAACAATTTGATTAACATCCCCAAAATGATTATGAACAACTACAACCGCACATAGCCTTCTAATTGCCCTCATCAGTCTAACCTGACTAAAATGACCATCAGAAGCTGGATGGACCTCCTCTAGCACATACCTGGCCACAGACCCCCTATCAACACCGCTATTAGTACTCACATGCTGGCTACTCCCACTCATAATCTTAGCCAGCCAAAACCATATTTACCCCGAACCAATTAACCGACAACGCTCATACATCACACTCCTTGCTTCACTACAGACATTTCTAATTATAGCATTTGGGGCCACAGAAATTATTATATTCTACATCATATTTGAAGCCACGCTCATCCCAACCCTAATTATCATCACCCGATGAGGAAACCAAACTGAACGACTCAACGCAGGGACATATTTCCTATTCTACACCCTAGCAGGATCCCTTCCACTTCTAGTCGCCCTACTCCTCCTCCAACACTCTCTAGGTACACTATCCATACTAGTGCTTCAATACTCACAACCCATACAACTCAACTCCTGAGGTCACATAATCTGATGAGCTGGCTGCGTAATCGCATTTCTAGTAAAAATACCACTCTATGGAGTCCACCTGTGACTACCAAAAGCCCACGTAGAAGCTCCAGTAGCCGGATCAATAGTACTAGCAGCGGTGCTGCTAAAACTCGGAGGATACGGAATAATGCGTATAATAGTCATACTCGATCCCCTATCAAAAGAACTAGCCTACCCTTTCATCATCCTAGCCCTCTGGGGGATTATTATAACCGGGTCAATCTGCCTCCGACAAACAGACCTAAAATCATTAATCGCCTACTCATCTGTAAGCCACATGGGATTGGTAGCCGGGGGAATTCTAATCCAAACCCCATGAGGATTCTCAGGAGCAATCATCCTAATAATCGCCCACGGACTAGTATCCTCAGCATTATTCTGCCTAGCCAACACAGCCTACGAACGAACACACAGCCGAACAATAATTCTCGCTCGAGGATTACAAGTGATCTTTCCACTAGCCACAGTTTGATGATTCATTGCCAACCTGGCCAACCTAGCACTTCCACCACTACCTAACCTCATGGGAGAACTAATAATTATCACAACATTATTTAACTGATCCCCATGAACAATCCTACTCACCGGCCTGGGCACACTAATTACAGCCGGCTATTCCTTATATATATTCCTGATATCACAACGAGGCCCAGTACCAAACCACATCTCAGGACTCCAACCATACCACACCCGAGAACACCTACTAATAACCCTTCACCTCCTCCCCGTCATCCTATTAGTGACAAAACCAGAACTTATATGAGGGTGATGCTATTGTAAGTATAGTTTAACCAAAACATTAGATTGTGATTCTGAAAACAGGGGTTAAAACCCTCTTACTCACCGAGGAAGAACAGAAAATAGTAAGCACTGCTAATTCTTACACCCCGCGGTTAAAATCCGCGGCTTCCTTACGCTTTCAAAGGATAACAGTCCATCCGCTGGTCTTAGGAACCAAAAACTCTTGGTGCAAATCCAAGTGAAAGCTAAAATGACCTTAATTATACACTCATCACTACTCCTAATCTTTTTCATTCTCACATCCCCCCTACTCATAACACTAAACCCCAACCAACAAAACTTCGACATAGCAAAAACAACAAAAGTTGCTGTTAGTTCTGCATTTTTTATTAGCCTCCTCCCCCTTATAATTTTTCTAGACTTAAAAACTGAGGGAGTCATTACAAACTGACAATGAATAAACACCCAAACATTTGACGTAAATATTAGCTTCAAATTCGACCACTACTCCCTAATCTTCACCCCAATTGCCCTGTACGTTACCTGATCAATCCTGGAATTCGCACTATGATACATACACTCCGACCCCAACATCAACCAATTCTTTAAGTACCTGTTAATATTTTTAGTAGCTATAATCATCCTAGTAACAGCCAACAACATATTTCAACTATTTATTGGCTGAGAAGGCGTGGGAATTATGTCATTCCTACTCATCGGGTGATGACACGGACGAGCAGACGCCAACACAGCAGCCCTCCAAGCCGTCATTTACAACCGAGTAGGAGACATCGGACTCATTATGACTATAGCCTGACTCGCAATAAACCTCAACTCCTGAGAAATTCAACAAATCTTCACCTTATCAAAAAACTTTGACATGACAATCCCCCTGATAGGGCTTGCCTTAGCTGCGACCGGAAAATCAGCCCAATTTGGCCTCCACCCCTGACTTCCCTCCGCCATAGAGGGCCCCACACCAGTATCCGCCCTACTTCACTCAAGCACTATAGTTGTTGCAGGAATCTTCCTATTAATCCGCCTTCACCCCCTCATAGAAAATAACCAACCAGCCCTAACAATATGCCTCTGCCTAGGCGCATTAACTTCGCTATTCACAGCCACCTGCGCACTAACCCAAAATGATATCAAAAAAATTGTAGCTTTCTCAACATCAAGCCAACTAGGATTAATAATAGTCACAATCGGACTCAACCAGCCACAACTGGCATTCCTTCACATCTGCACCCACGCCTTCTTCAAAGCTATACTTTTCCTATGCTCAGGATCAATCATCCACAGCCTAAACGACGAACAAGACATCCGAAAAATGGGGGGCCTATTTAACCTCATGCCAGCCACCTCAACCTACTTCACAATCGGCAGCCTAGCCCTCACTGGAACCCCCTTCCTAGCAGGCTTCTTCTCAAAAGATGCAATCATCGAAGCCTTAAACACCTCATACCTAAACGCCTGAGCCCTAATCCTAACACTAATCGCCACATCATTTACTGCAGTATATAGCTTCCGGCTAGTTTACTTTGTAACCATGGGAACCCCACGATTCCTACCAATATCCCCCATCAATGAAAACAACCCACTAGTAATCAACTCCATCAAACGACTTGCTTGAGGGAGCATCATCGCAGGACTCATCATCACACAAAATTTCCTGCCAATAAAAACACCAGTTATAACAATACCAACTATCATAAAACTAACAGCCCTCCTAGTAACAATCATAGGCCTACTAACAGCCATAGAATTAGCCAACATAACAAGCAAACAAGTAAAAATCACCCCAACAATAAAAGCACACCACTTCTCAAACATACTAGGATTCTTCCCAATAATTATTCACCGACTCTCACCTAAACTTAAACTCACCCTAGGCCAAACAATCGCCACCCAACTTGATAAAACATGACTCGAAACCATCGGACCCAAAGGCCTAGCGCTAACACAAACAACCATGGCCAAAATCACAAATGACACCACCCGGGGAATAATTAAAACATATCTAACCATCTTCCTACTAACCCTAATCCTAGCCACCGCCCTAGCCCTGGCCTAAACCGCACGAAGAGCTCCACGACCCAACCCACGAGTGAGCTCCAGCACAACAAGCAAGGTCAAAAGCAACACCCAAGCACAAACCACCAACATACCCCCACCAAACGAGTACATCACAGCCACCCCGCCCACATCACCCCGTAAAATAGAAAATTCCTTCAGCCCATCCACAACAACCCAAGAACCCTCATATCAGCCCCCTCAAAAAAACCCACCAGCCAATCCAACCCCCAATAAATAAACAGCCACATAGCCCAACACAGAGCGACTACCCCAAGCCTCAGGAAAAGGCTCGGCAGCCAAAGCCGCTGAATAAGCAAAAACCACAAGCATTCCCCCCAAATAAATTAAAAAAAGAACTAACGACAGAAAAGAACCTCCGTGTCCAACCAAAACTCCACACCCAACCCCCGCCGCAACTACCAGACCAAGAGCAGCAAAATAAGGCGTTGGGTTAGAGGCAACAGCAACCAAACCAACAACCAAGGCTATCAATAATAAAAACATAAAATAGGTCATAATTCTCACTCAGACTTTAACCGAGACCAATGACTTGAAGAACCATCGTTGTTATTCAACTACAAGAACCACTAATGGCAAGCCTACGAAAAACACACCCCCTGATCAAAATTGTTAACGAAGCACTAATTGACCTACCAGCACCATCAAACATCTCTACATGATGAAACTTCGGATCCCTACTAGGACTATGTCTAATTACACAAATTCTAACCGGACTATTCTTAGCCATGCACTACACCTCCGATATCTCAACCGCATTCTCATCAGTCAATCACATCTGCCGAGACGTAAACTACGGATGATTAATCCGCAACATACATGCTAATGGAGCATCATTCTTCTTCATCTGCATCTACATACATATTGCCCGAGGCCTGTACTATGGATCCTACCTCTACAAAGAAACATGAAACATCGGCGTTATCCTCTTGCTACTAGTGATAATAACAGCCTTTGTAGGATATGTCCTCCCCTGAGGACAAATATCCTTCTGAGGGGCCACAGTAATTCACTACCTTCTATCTGCCGTGCCGTACATAGGAGACATACTCGTCCAATGAATCTGAGGGGGATTCTCAGTAGACAATGCAACACTACCACGATTCTTCGCATTTCACTTTATCCTACCCTTCATTCTTGCCGCCATAACCATTCTTCACCTCCTCTTCCTCCACGAAACCGGGTCAAACAACCCAGCCGGGTTAAACTCAGACGCAGACAAAATCCCCTTCCACCCATATTACTCCTTCAAAGACCTCCTTGGCTTTGTAATCATACTTCTGGCCCTCACACTACTAGCACTATTCTCCCCCAATCTCCTAGGAGACCCAGAAAACTTCACCCCAGCCAACCCACTAGTCACCCCACCACACATCAAACCAGAATGATACTTCCTATTTGCTTACGCCATCCTACGCTCAATCCCAAACAAACTTGGGGGCGTCCTCGCCCTGCTATTCTCGATCCTCGTGCTGATGGTAGTACCACTACTACACACCTCAAAACACAAAGGACTATCATTCCGCCCAATCACCCAACTCCTATTCTGAATACTAGTAGCAGACATAGCTATTTTAACATGAATCGGGGGCATACCAGTAGAAGACCCATACATCATCATTGGACAAATCGCATCCATCTTATACTTCGCACTATTCCTCATTCTTATACCACTAGCCGGGTGAGCAGAAAACAAAATACTAAAATAAGTCCGCCCTAGTAGCTTAGCCTAAAAGCATCGGTCTTGTAATCCGAAGATCGGAGGTTAAACTCCTCCCTAGTGCCCAGAAAAAGGAGATTTTAACTCCCACCCCTGGCACCCAAAGCCAGTATTCTAACACTAAACTATTTTCTGGGGTGTCATACCCCGTATGGTTTAATACATATTATGTATAATATTACATTAATGTACTAGTACATCTATGTATTATCACCATTAAATTATTTTAACCATAAAGCAAGTGCCCAAAACTAAATCACTGCATAAGCATAAAATTAAGACTCAGAACATTAATGATTTAGACTTGGGTAAATTATTTATTCCCTTAAAAATTGACCACAAATTTTTCCTTGATATAATCAAATGTTATTTTAATAACAATATTTAATGTAGTAAGAAACCACCAACCGTTTTATAAAAGTGTATATTATGCATGATAGGGTCAGGGACTAAAACCGTAGAGTTACATAAAATGAACTATTACTGGCATCTGGTTCTTATTTCAAGGACATAAACATAGTATCTCCCCAATTATATAATTATACTGGCATCTGATTAATGGTGTAGTACATACTCCTCGTTACCCACCAAGCCGAGCGTTCTTTTAAATGCATAACGTATATTTTTATAATTTTCCTTTCATCTTGCATCTCAGAGTGCAAGCTCAAATGTAAGTTTGAAGGTTGAACATATTACTTGAATGTGATAATATAAGTTAATTCTTTTAAGACATAACTTAAGAATTACATTCTTCTATATCACGTGCATACTATATATCCCTTATTCAACTTATCCTTACATAGTGCCCCCTTTGGTTTTTGCGCGACAAACCCCCCTACCCCCCTACGCTCAGTTAATCCTGTTATCCTTGTCAAACCCCGAAACCAAGGAGGACCCTAAAACGCATGAGCCACAAATCAATATAAATTGGCATCCATATTATATATATATATATATATATATATATATATCACCAATTTTCCACAACCATTTACCCAGCCTAAAAACCCGGACCAAAAATACTGAAAAATCAGACGGCACTGACTTATCTAATATTATTAATT